GTATTTTGAGAATACGCTTTAATGACCAATGGTTAACGATGGCTCTGATGGGCGGTTTTGCTAGAATAGGTAATAATGAGATCACCGTTTTAGTAAATGATGCGGAGAAGAGTAGTGACATTGATCCCCAAGAAGCTCAGCAAACCCTTGAAATAGCGGAAGCCGGCTTGAGGAAAGCTGAAAGTAAGAGACAAACAATTGAGGCAAATCTAGCTCTCAGACGAGCTAGGACACGGGTAGAGGTTCTCAATGTGATTTCGTAACTAGTCGGTGCGCCCGAATCGAATAATCCTAATCCAAAGAATTTTTGTTTATACACATATGGATTCTTCCGATTGAATCCAATCAAATACAATCAAGTGGAATCGGATTCTGATGTAAGGAAAAAAGTTTGAGTTTCAATTCGAAAATCAAATCGAATAGGATAGAAAAGATACAAAATCAGTAAGTAGAAAAACTTATTAGATACCATTGACCATGGTATCTAATAAGTTCTACCTACTATTGGATTTGAACCAATGACTCCCGCCGTATGAAAGCAATACTCTAACCACTGAGTTAAGTAGGTCATTTATGATTATAAGGAGAAAAAAAAGGACCCCTCCCATTGATGGATTATAAATGCAATAAGACTTCGAAGCAATACCAATCAAAAAGATCAAAGAGATACGATGTTGGATCATGGAATATTCATCTTGACAAGAAATTATCTCCATAATATGATAAAATATGTATCACAAGCACAAGGGCTATAGCTCAGTTAGGTAGAGCACCTCGTTTACACGTGCGCCAATGTTTTTCAGAAGAGTCCATCATGCAATCAAAGAATTGATCTTTTTGAGAAATCAATGTCTGACTCCAGGATTTTTAGGGAACAAAACAAGAGAACAATAGCCTGACAAATGGTTCGGTTCGATTCAGGTTCCCATTTAGGAACCAAATGGAATCCATCATTGATTTGAGATATTGATAAGGTGAATACCTAGTCTATTCAATGCTAGGCATAATGAGTATAAGGACCTCAAAATTTCTCTTTTTGTCCTATGAACCTTAAGGCGTATGAAGTTTCATATTTGATTCTTTAATCAGGATGATAGAGACTCCATTTAACTTAGGTTAATCTAGGCCAGAAGCAAACCTACGTCAAGATAACCTTTCTTTGAAACACTTTGGTAGTGCTCCTATATCACAATCCAAATAATGAATCCGAGCACGTGGAGCCATTTCCTTATTTTTCTGTCAAGAAAAAAAATATGGTAGACTAACTGATATTTCTAGCAGTTAATGAAAGAGCCCAATGCAAAAAAAAAAATGCATGTTGGGTCTTTGAAAGAGTTCGAATCATTTTGATAAGAATAAGTTCGATCTCTTTTACCGAGAAGGTCTACGGTTCGAGTCCGTATAGCCCTATAATAATATAATAATCAAAATTGAAATACAAAAAGTTCTATAGTTTTCATTTACTCAATTACTGTATTTTTTGTTGTTTGTAACCGGTCGCTCGTGGTTGCTTGGTTCATCGAAATAAAATCATTCCCATAAGCTTGCTTATGGGGGGCTCGTTCAGAGCAGAACATAAAACGGAAAACAAAAGCCCATTTCAATCGTTATTATTTTTTTTTTTTCGAATCTCGGATAAAGAAACCCATTTTTTTTAGTAATTCCTTTTTTTCGTATGTGAATTCCATATGATTTTGCCTCCAAAAATTCACCAAAAATGAGTGGGTATACCAAGGAAAAGAAGTCTCACTAACTCTTTGATTGTGGACAGTAAAGGAGGCAAAATCATGACATGAATCCGGTTAAAAATGAAAACTCCGACCTAACCCCACTCAAACCGAATAGTAAGTCACATGGATATAGGAGCGGATTACTGTATTTGTCGACACGTCCGCGTTTGAAAAACGAAGATCTTTTCATAAACAGAAAACAAAATATATATAGAAAATCGAATCGAAAATCGATTGAATTTCGAATTCGAATATTAAAAATTTCAAAATTCGAAATCAAAATGAGAATTCTATTTTTCATTTTTTTTTTTCTAAAAGCCCGAAGCGAGGTTAAAGCAAGAGAGTTTTATTTGTTTTATTTGTTTTGTTTGTATAAGAGATTTATACTATACTGAAATAAAATCGAAGGAAGTGTAATGAAAATAGGAGTACAATCGAGAAACGAGACATCACAGCAAACAAGTGAAACTGTGTGGTTCGACCAAAATGCATTTTGGTTTTGACTAACCTGTTACCGATGACTTGACAATGAATTCCAATTCTAATCGAGGAATTCGGTATATTTTCGACATTCAAAGGAGTTCGTCTATGTTTCTGCTTTACAAATATGATATTTTCTGGGCATTTCTAATAATATCAAACGTTATTCCTATTTTTGCATTTCTTATTTCCGCGGTTTTAGCCCCGATTAGGAAAGGACCAGAGAAGCTTTCTAGTTATGAATCGGGTATAGAACCAATGGGCGATGCTTGGTTACAATTTCGAATCCG